TGAATCCGTTTTTTTGCATTTATTCAAAGACAAAACTTCAAAAATCATTTAACCAAAATCAAGGAACTGTTCGTACGTTGTTTGGTAAAAATAAGGAATGTCAGTCTTTTATAATTTTGTCATCATCCAATTGTTTTGGAATAGGCTCATTCACATTCAACGGTGTAAAATATCACAAAGAATCCATTAAAAAAGATCGCCCAATTCCATTTAAGAATTCATTCGGTCCTTTAGGAACAGTCCTTCAGTTTTATAATTTTTTTTTATTGTACCATTTAATAACTCATAATCAGATCTTGGTAAATAATTATTTACAACTTGACAATTTAAAACAAACCTTTCAAGTCCTTAAATATCAATATTATTTAATAGATGAAAATGGAAGAATTTATCATCCCGATTTTTGTAATAACATCGTTTTGAATCCGTTCAAATTGCATTGGTATTTTCTTCATTACAATTTTTGTGATGAGACATTTACAAAAATGTGTCTTGGACAATTTCTTTGTGAAAATGTATGTATAACCAAAAATGGACTACCCTTAAAATCAGGTCAAGTTCTAATTGTTCAGTTTGATTCTGTAGTAATAAGATCGGCTAAGCCTTGTTTGGCTACCCCAGGAGCAACAGTTCATGGTGATTATGGGGAAATCTTTTATGAAGGAGATACTTTAGTTACATTTATATATGAAAAATCGAGGTCGGGTGATATAACGCAAGGTCTGCCAAAAGTGGAACAAGTCTTAGAGGTTCGTTCGGTTGATTCAATATCAATAAATCTAGAAAAGAGGATTAATGGTTGGAACGAACGTATAAAAAAAATTCTTGGAATTCCCTGGGGATTCTTGATTGGGGCTGAGCTAACTATAGCGCAAAGTCGTATCTCTTTGGTTAATAAGATACAAAAGGTTTATCGATCCCAGGGGGTGCAGATCCATGATAGGCATATCGAAATTATTGTACGGCAAATAACATCCAAAGTTTTGGTTTCAGAGGACGGAATGTCTAATGTTTTTTTGCCCGGAGAACTTGTTGGATTGTTTCGAGCAGAACGGACGGGACGCGCTTTGGAAGAAGCGATCTGTTACCGAATTATCTTATTGGGAATAACGAGAGCCTCTTTGAATACTCAAAGTTTTATATCCGAAGCAAGTTTTCAAGAAACTGCTCGAGTTTTAGCAAAAGCTGCTCTCCGAGGCCGCATTGATTGGTTGAAAGGACTAAAGGAAAACGTTGTTCTGGGGGGAATGATACCCGTTGGTACTGGATTCAAGGGATTCGTACACCGTTCAAATCAACATAAGAGGATTAGCATTCCTTTGAAAAGGAAAAACAAGACTATATTTGAGGGAGAAATGAGAGATATTTTGTTTTACCACAGAGAATTGTTGGATTCTTTTTTTCTAAGAATTTAAGTGATAAATCAAATATTATTTAGCTTTGTTATTTAATTAATTAATTAATTTAGCATTTAGTAATGTAATAAAATACGGAAACTAAAAAAAAATAACGAATAGAATAGAAAGGAATTTCTGGTTTAGGTTGTGTATCGACGGCCAATCCATGTTAAAAAAGAAGGTTCCGTTGGAACAATTATTTATTTCAGGATACCTCATCTCTTTATTAAAATAAAGAGTTAAAGTGTGTGGAGAAATGACAAGAAGATATTGGAACATCAATTTGGAAGAAATGATGGAGGCGGGAGTTCATTTTGGTCATGGTACTCGAAAATGGAATCCTCGAATGTCACCTTATATCTCTGCAAAATGTAAGGGTATTCATATTATAAATCTTACGAGAACTGCTCGTTTTTTATCAGAGGCTTGTGATTTAGTTTTTGATGCAGCAAGTAGAGGAAAACAATTTTTAATTGTTGGGACAAAAAATAAAGCAGCTGATTCAGTAGCATGGGCTGCAATAAGGGCTCGATGTCATTATGTTAATAAAAAGTGGCTTGGAGGTATGTTAACGAATTGGTCCACTACAGAAACAAGACTTCATAAATTCAGGGACTTACGAATGGAACAAAAGGCGGGGGGACTCGCCCGTCTCCCGAAGAGAGATGCAGCGGTGATGAAGAGACAATTATCTCACTTGCAAACATATTTGGGTGGGATTAAATATATGACAGAGTTACCTGATATTGTAATCATCGTTGATCAACAAGAAGAATATACAGCCCTTCGAGAATGTATTACTTTGGGAATTCCAACGATTTGTTTAATCGATACAAACTGTGACCCGGATCTTGCCGATATTTCGATTCCGTCAAATGATGATGCTATATCTTCAATCCGATTAATTCTTACCAAGTTAGTATTTGCAATTTGTGATGGTCGTTCGAGCTATGTAAGAAATCTTTGATTTTCTTATGAACTCACCAATTTAATTCCTCTAATTTAGAAGCGAATTGGTTATTATTCATGACTATCAAAAACTATATAATAATAAAGGGAAAGGGCTGAGGATATTCTGTGATTAATCGGTATCCTAAATAAAAAAGTAGACAAGTCGAGAAAGAGATGATTGAATCAAAATAATTTTTTTTAAGTTATATTTCTGTTAGAGGATAATATGAATATTCTATCATATTCAATCAACACACTAAAGAAGGGGTTATATGATATGTCTGGTGTGGAAGTAGGTCAACATTTTTATTGGGAAATTGGGGGTTTCCAAATCCATGGCCAGGTACTTCTAACCTCTTGGGTTGTAATTGCTATCTTACTAGGTTCAGCTGCTATAGCTGTTCGGAATCCACAAACTATTCCGACAGGTGGTCAGAATTTCTTTGAATATGTCCTTGAATTCATTCGAGACGTGAGCAAAACCCAAATTGGAGAAGAATATCGCCCTTGGGTTCCCTTTATTGGAACTATGTTTCTATTTATTTTTGTTTCTAATTGGTCCGGGGCCCTTTTCCCTTGGAAAATTTTACAGTTACCTCATGGGGAGTTAGCCGCACCCACGAATGATATAAATACGACTGTTGCTTTAGCTTTACTCACGTCAGTAGCCTATTTTTATGCGGGTCTTACAAAAAAAGGATTAAGTTATTTTGGTAAATACATTCAACCAACTCCAATTCTTTTACCCATTAATGTCTTAGAAGATTTCACAAAACCGCTATCACTTAGTTTTCGACTTTTTGGAAATATATTAGCGGATGAATTAGTAGTTGTTGTTCTTGTTTCTTTAGTACCGTTAGTGGTTCCTATACCTGTCATGTTCCTCGGATTATTTACAAGTGGGATTCAGGCTCTTATTTTTGCAACTTTAGCCGCAGCTTATATAGGCGAATCCATGGAGGGTCATCATTGATTAGTCTTAGGAAAAGTCTTTTAGTTTAGATTCAATGTGGCTCAAGAGACTCCATTACCATTAGATTCTATCTTGATAGAATCTAATGGTAATAGAAAAAAATTAGAGTCGATATGTATAAAAAAAGTGGTTGGTTAGTCGACAGCGGTTGCCCTAGAGATGTGGAATCTAATGCTTATAGGTTCATTTTTTGAAGTTTCTTTTTTTAGATTAGATGTTTCGAAGTTAGAAAATCCTATTTAATTTACGAGACAATAGGCGGTTTACGTTATGTAAGAAATATATGTATATTTGATATTAGATATTGACAAGTTATATATGAACGACTTTTAAATTTGCACTACTTGAATTTGGATCGAGATGCCAACCGAGGTCTTTACGTTTGTTTCGTTTATAACTGTGAATTGAATAAAAAAAAAAAAAAAATAGATAAAGAAAAAGATCGAGGAAAGCTTAGAAAAAGGAAATGGAGAAACTCAAGTTGGATTAAGACTCTCCAATTATCCAATATCCAATTAGTAATTAAAAAAGATGAAGCCTTTCTAATGATTCAAAAAAATAATATATATTAAAATTAATATTCGCCATTTTTTATTCTTTCTACTGGATGGATATTACAATGGAATAATTGAGTCCTAATTCATTGGTTGATTGTATCATTAACCATTTCTTTTTTTTTGTGAGGAACTTATCTATCATGAATCCACTGATTTCTGCCGCTTCCGTTATTGCTGCTGGATTGGCTGTAGGGCTTGCTTCTATTGGACCTGGAGTTGGTCAAGGTACTGCTGCAGGTCAAGCCGTAGAAGGTATTGCGAGACAGCCCGAGGCAGAGGGAAAAATACGAGGTACTTTATTACTTAGTTTAGCTTTTATGGAAGCTTTAACAATTTATGGATTGGTTGTAGCATTAGCCCTTTTATTTGCAAATCCTTTTGTTTAATCCGATAAAAGGAAAAGAAATATGAGAAATATGTATTTCTTTTAGGGTCTTGGACGTGCTTTTTCACATTATATTAAAATAAAATTTCGACCCTATACAATTACTTATACTTATTCCTTCAGAGAATAACCCAGGGGAAGGAAGGAAGAAAACGAGTAGGTAACACTAATTCTTCAAATCAGTCCTTCCCCTTCCTTAGTCCAAAGAAAAGCAGAAGTGCTCCAACAAAGGAGCTATTTCGCAATTCACATGAAACCTAGTACCTAAGTTCTTTTTATTTGAATTAATTCGAATAAATAATAATTTAAGTATTTTTGGGATTGGTCATCTCAATTGAAAAAATAAAATTCATGAAATAAATTTTGAACGTATTTTTTATTTAGAAGTAATAAATAAGTGAAGCAGTACAATGATTTTTTTAGTTTATCTATAATCTATAAAAGGAGATCATATGAAAAATGTAACCGATTCTTTCGTTTTCTTGGGTCACTGGCCATCTGCCGAGAGTTTCGGGGTTAATACCGATATTTTAGCAACAAATCTAATAAATCTCAGTGTAGTGATTGGTGTATTGATCTTTTTTGGAAAGGGAGTGTGTGCGGGTTGTTTATTTCAAAAATAGGTTGGATTCAACCAGCTGTACCTCTTTTTCTTTATAACTAGGGACGAAGGGTGCATGATTTCTCGAATTACTTCTGAATAATAAATAAAAAAAATTATATGTAAGAACCATAGC